TAAAAAAAGACCCACTGTTCCAATTTCATCTCTATCGAATTTGAATATCAGAATAGTGGATATAGTCATGATTCAATGGGTCAGGTCCACTTACTTTTTCTTTTGTTGATTTCTAATCTTTACAATGGATTTGATTGGAATAGTGGAAAATAGGAATATTTGGCAATTCAAGAAACGACTTATCATTATTCATTCTCATTATTCATTATAATATAATAAACAAATGTTCAACTTTATAACTACTATACTCTAATTGAATTAGAATAAGTTATTATTCTAATTCAATTAGACAGTTGGTTACTTTTTTTTTATTACAAATATCAACAATATCTCTATTCTCCGATCAAATATGAATACTAAGACTGGAGTTTTATGAAAAAATAGAAAGCCCCTTATCGGATTTGAACCGATGACTTACGCCTTACCATGGCGTTACTCTACCGCTGAGTTAAAAGGGCGTCAATTCTTGAATGAATCATTATGCGGATAAGATATATCTATGTACATATATTATATACATAAGTACATGCAATAGACTCATAGTAGCTAGTGGCCCATTCGGGAACGAGAAATTGGATTTCTCTAGCGAGTATAGGGTAAGAATGGTTTATTGATATTGAATTTGATAAATATCAATGCAATGAATTATTTTAAGACTGACTCGAATTACTTTTCTTTTATTGAATTGATCCCTATCAGAACGAAATTCACTTGATTGATACATGTACCTACCAATTCGACATAGATCCAAGATATTTCATCGAATCATGTGATGAAGAGATTCTACTTGTCCCCTGAAGCAAATTCTTAAAGAAAAAACAATTTTCGATAACTTGCCTCAGATTTATCGTTTGTTAATTTCCTGGCTTAGTGTGAGATAGGCATATCTCATCTTAACAACGAGTGAATCAATGAATGAAAGGGGAAGAAATGGAGTTTAACCTTTTTTCTGGCGGACAAATCATTCCCTGAAAGGATCCTATCCTTCGTATTATTTTCTAGTTATATAGAAAAATTTATCTATAGAAATTTTTTATTATTTATTATATTTATTTAACTATTAATATTTAATATAGAATATTTAATAGAGTACTATCTAATAGAGTAATATCGATTTATAGATTTATATAATAGATTTATTAATAGAGTTATATATAGAATGGCGCTTAGAATGAATGATTCATGAATAGAAATGACGAATCAAAAAATTCTATGGAATCATGAAAGACAGAAAGATCCGTCGGATCTAGTCATACCATTCCATTATATTGACAATTAAAAAAAACTGTTCATACTATGAGCATAGTATGATGGCGGTCGGGTAAGCATGCATGCCCCCATCGTCTAGTGGTTTAGGACATCTCTCTTTCAAGGAGGCAGCGGGGATTCGACTTCCCCTGGGGGTAGGGTACTACGAAAGGAAGTTGATCATGGATTATCAATAAGCCTAGAATTGCTTCTTCCTGGGTCGATGCCCGAGCGGTTAATGGGGACGGACTGTAAATTCGTTGGCAATATGTCTACGCTGGTTCAAATCCAGCTCGGCCCAATAATTCGCTGATCCACCATGAAATGATATAACTCATTTGTTTTCCAGAAATTCCTGATAAGGAGGAATAAAAAAAAAGAAAACTTTATGATATATCCCTACTTCTATTTATTTGTGCTCTATTTATTTTTATTTGTTCCCACAAATGCGGATCTTGCTAATGATCTAGATTCATATCAGGATCTGTAAGTATAAAGTCTAAGGAAAAGAGGAAAGAAAAAAAAAACACTCTTTTTGTTCATTGAAAGATTGATTATCAACTGATTTGATAATAACGAAAGGATTAATCCATGCCGCTTTCACTAAAGTGCGTATCCATGTGGATATCAATATATCATTCGCGTCTATGTTACAACACAGCGATTCTAAATAGAAATGGTTTGAATGAAATCATAAGAATATGTATGCTATACACCTTATTTCCCTGGGATTGTAGTTCAATTGGTCAGAGCACCGCCCTGTCAAGGCGGAAGCTGCGGGTTCGAGCCCCGTCAGTCCCGACGGATCCAATAAACACTCAATTCATCTCTCCATTTTCTGTGAAAAAGAGGACAAGGAGCAGAATTTCATTCCTAACGGAAATCCTTATTTCTTTTTTTTTTTTTTTGCTTTTTCGTTTCGCATTTCTCATCAAAAAATCCGGTAATTTCCATTACTTCAACTAGTACCGATTGGTGGGAGAGATACATATGTGGATTAGTACAATTATTGGTAGCATCATATTCAGAATTCCAAGAGATACCGTACTGGGTCGGACTTTTTCGATTGTTCCCGATCCGTATAATGGAATAGAATACCCTATGTTTCCTGGAAGCACATACACAAATAGAATTCATTTCTTGTACGCTTGAATTTAACATAGTTACCCTGATAGAATACTTTTCAGATTAAACCTATCTCTTTTTCTGGTTCCGATTGTGTGTAATCTCAGTTACTAATTTGAATTTGAAACAATTTATCTCATTCAAATTGCACACTGAACTTTTGATATATGCGTCCCAGTCCTAATCCAAGGAAAGAGGATATTAATAAAAGAAAGATCAAATAAGGATCCCACCCAAGGGAATGAATCATTTTTTTCCTTTCTAACCCATCGAAAAAAGAACAAATTCTAAAATAGTGAATTTGATGGAATATTAGATCTTTTATACTGGGACTCATCTTTATCACACTTCTTTGTCTTCCAAGAAAATTAGATCATTAAAAAAAAGGAGTTTCAAACTTAACTCAGTCTTTTTTTTTCCATTTTACTTCTATTGTTTGTTTGAGTTTGTAACCAATGGAAGTGGAAAAACGGTCAGATGATACTTCATCAGATGATTGTACAAGGAAGGTGGTAGGTTATAGAAAAGAAAGAATGGAAAAGAATGATAAATAAAGGAATTCTTGATTAGATTAAATCAGGAATCTATTTTTGGATTCGGTATGGATAAAAGATCTTCCTATGTTATACTATTCAATTCTCGACGATGAATCGATTTGATAGCTCAGATATTGTTATTCATGATATTGATCTGATTCAATATCATCGAGATATAATTCATCTTATTGAATTTACAGGTGAAAGATTTCTCATCTCTATGGGATTAAATCCCGAGTTATTGCGAAGTAAAAAAAACGAAACGATGAGATTATGGAAGTAAATATTCTTGCATTTATTGCTACTGCACTGTTCATTCTAGTTCCTACTGCTTTTTTACTTATCATTTACGTAAAAACAGTCAGTCAAAATGATTAGTTTAAATGAAACTTGACTCCTTAGTTCTTATCAATGATTGAAGAAATAAAATCAAAAGGATTCCAATTTCGCGTCTTAAATGAAATGAGCGGACTAGAATCAGCAGTATTCTATGAGATCCGATAGTATGGTAGAAAGATTCATATATTTCTTTCTACCATACTATTTATTACTGTTATTGTAGTGTATAAAGTTGTACTGTATAAAGATAGAGGCTTAATATAGATCAATCTAAAATATGTATCTTCATATTCATATATGTAGATATCAATTACATATATGTAATGTACATAGCACCCCAATTCTATTTCTTTGCTTCATCTATTTGATTTGTCTTGATTCCAATCAATCTGAAAAAATCGAAAGGCAACTCTTACGGTTCTAATTCCTAGATTTCTGATTATTTCCAATATGAATCCCGGTATCCATCGAAAGAATCAAATCAATGAAGGAAAAATTGTATAGGCATATATTAATAAAAAAAACCAAGTAATCTTTTTTTTGTTGTTTTTTCGCACTCCGAAGAAGTAATTGATTGAGCCGTTGACAGATGATTCAAGGAGTTCTATGGGAACTTCTTCGGAGTGCGAAAAGGAGTAGTAAACCCCATCGATTTGTAACGTTTGAACCATGATATGAAACGAGTTGATAAAGCATAAATCAAATTTATACAATAATAAAGTAAGTGCGCAATATGTGACTTGCCCAAGGCAAGATCTTATTATGCGTAGTATCTCATTGGACAATCACTATGTCTATGTTGTTTCCCATAGAAAGTGCGTATCCACTTAATAACAGAACGACTTTCTCAGTAAAGAGGGAAACAAATAAAACAAATAATAAAGGGTCCGTTGTTCCTCGTTGTCCATATATAATTCTGGTAAGAGCCGGTTCACCGAAATAGAAAATTTAGCAAGAATTCGGTTGGAAGAAATTGCCTATCATTTGTATCCCCTTTACTTTCGAAATACGAACATGGGAATCATTGAAATATCGGTTTGATTGAAAGGGTATTATTCATATAATACATTACTCCACCAGAATCCAATGGAATTTCGAAATAAAGAGATTTTTATTTCAATTTAATTAATATTTTGAAATTCATATTTTCAATTAAGAATTCAATAGTTAAAGTGAAAAACGAGAATGATTTATAAAACAATTGATACAGTTTGATTTGATTCCTCAACTCAATTAGTAGTACCCTTAGAGTCCACTTCTTCCCCATACTACGAGTGAAAGGGAAAATGTAAAGACTACCATTAAAGCAGCCCAAGCGAGACTTACTATATCCATGTGAATTATGTCCCCTATCTCTATGAATATGAAGGAATTATTCCATTATTGCTCACTAATAATAGTGGACTCAATGGTGCAGAGTCAAAAAAAAAAAGGGGGATTCTGACCCAACACTATTGATGAACCAATCCAATAAATCCATCTATAACAAGTTCGTATATGATTTCTAGTAGAATCGGGAAACATTAAGCACAAGCAAAATAAAATAGGCAGTGACACCCTTGAAAAGTATCAAGGGAGTGTTACTAATGGAACATGTAGGATAATAAAACCTATTGTTTCTTTTGTTGCCCTTCATAAGTAAAAGGCATAAAAATATGGAATCAAGATAGTATCTATCACATACCTCTATTTCCCATTTGATCTAATCCTTACCGTCTCCCGATTGTCTATTGGGAGATAGCCTATTCCATT